GTTGCTAGTTGTGTGTGTAATTTTTTGTTTGCAGTACGGGTTTTGTAGTTGTTGTATTTGTTTCTTTGTGCTTTGTGTAAAATGTGGTGAGTTTGGCTATTTATCTCGTGTGTGTATATATAATAATATGAGACTCTATTCCAAATACAACTATTCTATACGTCGTATCATTGATTATCCAGGTAGATTTATATAAACAATACGGTCTTATTTAGATGCAATTAACAGTATAGCGGGTATAGCTACCTAATAGGAGAGAGAAAAGGTATTCAATATTCAACACTTATATTGATATAATCGTCAACATATAGAGTATATCTATTTAAGATAAGCAATTTTATCATTATTACATAAAAAAAATGTAATTTTATGTACAATGATAAACTACCAATAAATAGAATTAATGGTTAAATTTCATCTTATATGTGTAAATTCTTAATTTGAATTAAAATAAAATTAATGGTTAAATTTCATCTTATATGTGTAAATTTTTAATTTAAGTTAAGATTTATGTATTAACAAGCTAGTGATCCAACAATACTAAACTTATCTAATTTTAAACAAAGATAAGTTTAGTATTGTTGGATCACTAGCCAGAACAAGTAATTGTAGTTGTGTTCATTGTTGCTAGTTGTGTGTGTAATTTTTTGTTTGCAGTACGGGTTTTGTAGTTGTTGTATTTGTTTCTTTGTGCTTTGTGTAAAATGTGGTGAGTTTGGCTATTTATCTCGTGTGTGTATTAGGAGTTGGTTTATTGGCTGATTTGGTTCTAAGAACCTTTATGTAGGTAAGTTACTTCATGATTTATCTTGCTTTGTGTTTTTGGTTTTGGATTTATTTATTAGTAGTTTGGTTTTTTGTACCATGTTGGGTCTTCTGTTAAGTTAAATTAGTATTAGGGGTAAGTGCTAGTTAGTTGATGCTATTTTGGGCTATCTCCTTTGGTGTGTGTATTAGGAGTTGGTTTATTGGCTGATTTGGTTCTAAGAACCTTTATGTAGGTAAGTTACTTCATGATTTATCTTGCTTTGTGTTTTTGGTTTTGGATTTATTTATTAGTAGTTTGGTTTTTTGTACCATGTTGGGTCTTCTGTTAGCTAGAGAGAGTTTTATTCTTGCTTTTTCATTCAGTTTTTGCTTGTTCTATATGTAAGTTTTTGCGTGGTTTATTCCTTTCTTCTAGATGGGGCTGGGGGTTAGAGGTTGATATTTATTTTCATTAGTTGTTGTTGGTTGGTCAAATATTTTTGTGTCTAGCAATTCATTTTAGTTTCGGTTAAATTTTGTGCCAGCAGCCGCGGTTATACCTTGGAGGCTTTTGAATGTTTTTTGGTTTGGTAGTTGTATGTTTATATTGTTGATTTTCTTTTGTGTTGTTTGTTGGGTGAAATTTTTATTTTTTAAAAGGTTTGTTGTTTTTTTGGAGGCTATGAAACTCTTATTCTAGACTAGGATTAGATACCCTATTATTTTTGAGTGTTAAAGTTTTGTGCTTGAGTAGTATTAGTTATGTTCTTGAAACTTAAAGAATTTGGCGGTATCTTACTCCATTCAGAGGAATCTGTCTCGTTATCGATAGTCCGCGTTGGACCTTACTTGGGTTTAATTGTTTGTATACCGCCGTTTATTGATTATCCTTTTAGGGGTTTAATTTTCTTGTTTCTTTATTTTGATTTATTTCAGGTCAAGGTGCAGCTTTTTCTAAGTGGTATGATGGATTACAGTGTTATTTGTTGTTTGGATTATGTATTTTAATATGTGTATGAAATTGGATTTGGTTGTAATGTTTTGTAGATTGTTTTCGTGATAATTGGTTCTGGGATATGTACACATCGCCCGTCGCTCTCGTTTATTTTTGTTAATGAGATAAGTCGTAACAAAGTGGCTGTACCGGAAGGTGCGGCTGGATTGATTCAGATCATTTCTGTTAGTTGAGTTTTCATTTACGCTGAATTGGTTTGTCGTGCGATTCGACATGATCTGATTTTGTTTTCTTTCTTGCTTTTATTTTAGGTTTAATTTTTTATTTTTATTGAAGTATCATTTTTGTTGTTGTAGTTTTTTGATTTGATTTTTTTGCGATAGTTTATTTGTACTGTGAGGGGTTGTTGTTTATTTTTTAAAAGCTGATTTTGTTTGTTGTACCTTGTGTATCAGGGTTTATTGAATTTTATTATTTATTTTTATTTCCCGATTTTAAAGGAGTTAATGGTTTATTTTAGTTACTGTTTCATCAGTATTAATAATATTCTTTTGGTAGTGAAATGTTAGTCGTCTTTAGTGGTTTCTGGTTTTCCAAGAAATGAATTTAATTCATGCGTCTTATTTATGTTTTATCATTTATTTATTTTGTTTTATTTGGCGTTAAGATTGAGGGGGATTAGCTCTTTGTTTTATTCTTATAATTTTTGTTTTTTCTAGTTTTGTGGGTTTTATGGTGATTTTCAATTTGATTATGTTAAAATTTTATTTTTTCTTTTTTCTATTTTCTTTTGGTTTATTTTTTTTATTGGAATGTTTTTTTTATCTTGTTTTTTTTAGTAATTATTGTGGAATTAGTAAATTTTTTGTTTTGTGTTGTTTGTTGGGTGTTAATTTCTTTTAAGGAATTAGGCAAATATTTCATGTCCGCCTGTTTAACAAAAACATCTTTTCTTGTTAGTTTTTGAAGTATGGCCTGCCCACTGATTTTTATTGAAGGGCCGCGGTATTTTGACCGTGCAAAGGTAGCATAATCATTAGTTCTTTAATTGTGATCTGGTATGAATGGCTTGACGAGGCATGGGCTGTCTTAGGTTTGGAATAGGTTTATTGAATTTGGTTTTTGAGTTAGAATTCTTAAATGTTTTTATGGGACGAGAAGACCCTATAGAGTTTGACATATATTATATAGTTTTGTTTGGTTTGTTATCTAATTGCTTTTGTTATTTGTTTTGTTGGGGTGATGGGAAGAATTTTTTTAACTCTTCTTTGTTTTGATATATTTGTGTATATTTGTTTTGATCCATTTATTTTGATTATAAGATTAAATTACCTTAGGGATAACAGCGTTATCTTCCTTGAGAGTTCTTATTGGCGGGGGGGTTTGCGACCTCGATGTTGGATTAAGGTTAATTTTTGGTGTAGAAGCTGAATTGATTAGGTCTGTTCGACCTTTAAAATCTTACATGATCTGAGTTCAAACCGGCGTGAGCCAGGTTGGTTTCTATCTATAATGAGTTTTTATATCTTAGTACGAGAGGACCGGGTATTTGGAATAATTTTGTTTTTATTGCGTTTTATTAATGGTATTTGCTATTTTGGCAGATAAGTGCGTTAGATTTAGAATCTATTAATGTGAATTTTTATTTACAGGTAGTAAATGGGTTTATTTTTTCTTGTTGTTGTTTTTTTGTTGTTAATAGTTTTTGTTATGGTGGGTGTAGCTTTTCTTACTTTGCTGGAGCGTAGGGTTTTAGGTTATATTCATATTCGTAAAGGCCCCAATAAGGTTGGTTTTGTTGGTATTTTTCAGCCTTTTAGTGATGCCATTAAGTTATTTTCTAGGGAGCAGTATTTTCCTTTGATTTCAAATTATTTAATTTATTATTTTTCTCCTGTATTTGGATTTTTTCTCTCTTTATTGGTTTGGTTGTTGATTCCTTACTTGAGAGGGTTTTTTTCTTTTGAGTTGGGTTTGCTTTTTTTTTTGGCTTGTACTAGTCTTGGGGTTTATACTGTCATAATTGCTGGGTGGTCTTCTAATTCTGGTTATTCTTTGTTAGGAGGTCTTCGTGCTTTGGCTCAAACTATTTCTTATGAGGTAAGATTGGCTTTTATTCTTCTCTCGTTTGTTGTTTTAGTTTGTAGTTATGATTTAGTTTATTTTTATTCTTTTCAAGTTTATTTGTGATTAATTTTTTTTTCTCTTCCTTTGTCTTTTGTTTGATTTATTTCTTGTTTGGCTGAGACTAATCGTACTCCTTTTGATTTTGCGGAGGGGGAGTCTGAACTTGTTTCTGGCTTTAATGTTGAGTATGGTGGGGGTGGGTTTGCTTTGATTTTTTTGGCTGAGTATGCTAGAATTCTTTTTATGAGATTATTGTTTTGTATTATTTTTTTGGGTAGTGATCTTTATTCTTTCTTTTTTTATATTAAGGTGGTTTTTATTTCCTTCTTGTTTGTTTGGGTGCGAGGGACTATACCTCGGTTTCGTTATGATAAGTTAATGTATTTGGCTTGGAGGAGATTTTTGCCGCTTTCGTTAAATTATCTTTTGTTTTTTGTTGGTGTTAAGTGTTTTGTTTTCACTTTGTTATAGCGTATTAATTTAGGTATTAAGTTAATAGAAGATTCTAACTTCTTTCATGTTGTTTTCAAGGCAACAGGCTTTCTTTGGCTTTTTAACTTATTTATTTTGTTATCTTGTCTCATAGTTTTGTTGTTGTTGGATTTATTATATAGTATGTAAAGTATACTACTGTTAAGACTTGTCCTGTTAGGATGTATGGGTCTTCTACGGGGCGTGCCCCGATTCATGTTAGTAGGATTACTGTGTTTGTTATTGTTCAGAATAGTGTTTGGTTGATGGGGTAGAATTGTACTCCTCGGAATTTTGATTTATTTGTTGGTATGATGAATAGAATTGCAATTGATATTGCTAGTGCAATTACTCCTCCTAGTTTGTTTGGGATTGATCGTAGGATTGCGTATGCGAATAGGAAATATCATTCTGGTTGAATGTGTACGGGTGTTACTAGTGGGTTTGCTGGTGTGAAGTTATCAGGGTCTCTTAGTATGTATGGTTCTTTTAGTGTTAGGATTGTGATTATTATGATTGTGATTGTGAATCCTAGGATGTCTTTTACTGTGAAGTATGGGTGGAATGGGATTTTGTCTGTATTTTTGTTTAATCCTAGGGGGTTGTTTGATCCTGTTTGGTGTAGAAATAGTAAGTGGATTATTACTATTGCTATAATTGCAAATGGTATTAGGAAATGTAGTGCAAAGAATCGGGTTAAGGTTGCGTTGTCTACTGCGAATCCTCCCCATACTCATTGTACAATTTCTTTTCCTATATATGGAATGGCTGATAGTAGGTTTGTAATTACGGTTGCTCCTCAAAATGATATTTGTCCTCATGGTAATACATATCCTAGGAATGCTGTGGCTATTGTTAGGAATAGGATTAGTACTCCTACTGATCATGTATGTAGGAAGTTGTATGATCCGTAGTATAGGTTTCGTCCAGTATGTAGGTAGATGCAAACAAAAAATAATGATGCTCCGTTTGCGTGGAGGGTCCGTAGTAGTCATCCGTGATTTACGTCTCGGCAGATGTGTCTTACTCTGTTGAATGCTATGTCGATGTTTGGGCAGTAGTGTATTGCTAGGAATAATCCTGTGATGACTTGTATTACAAGGCATACTCCAAGCAGTGATCCGAAGTTTCATCATCCTCTAATTGTTGATGGTGTTGGTAGATCTACTAGTGCATTGTTTGCAATTTTGAATAGTGGGTGTTTGTTTCGTATGGGTTTATTCATTAGTTTGAGTGTCGTAGTGGTCCTTTTGATACATTAATGATGTTTACTACAACAATTAGTGTTATTAGTATGTATAGTACTAGTAGGGTTGTTATTATTCCTATTATTTGGTTGTATATGACGGTTGTTGTTGTTGTAATTTCGTTTTCTATTATTGTTCTGTGTTCATTTATTTCTTTGTTGTTGATTTTTGATGGTATTATGTAAGTGAAAATGGGTAGTGTTATTAGAATTGTTACGATTATTTTATTTGATGGTGAGAATATTTCGTTGGATGCAAGTCTTGTTATGTATATGAATAGTACTAGCATTCCTCCTACTATGATTATGAATAGGATGTATGAGAATCAAAATCTTTTGTATATTATTCCTCTTATTAGGCATATTATTGTTGTTTGGATTAGTAGTATTATTCCTATGGCTAGTGGGTGTTTTATTTGTGTGAATGTGATTCTTGTTATTACTCTTGTTGATATAAGTGTTTTTATTATTATGTCAGGGGATATTTTATTTAAAATGTTAATTTTGGGGATTAATGAAATGGTTTTTTCCTTTCCTCTGAAGTTTTAAAAGGTTACTTCTTATTTTTGGTTTACAAGACCAATATTTTTTTTTAAATTATTAAAACTTTTTAATGGCAATGTGTTTATATTTTTTTGTTATTTATCTTTGTGGTGTTTGGGTGTTTTGCTCTAGTCGTAAGCATTTGTTGATTACTTTGTTGAGATTGGAGTTTGTTGTTTTGGTTTTGTATTTCTCTGTTTATTATTATTTATGTGGTTTTAATTTTAGTTTGTTCTTTGTTGTTTATTTTCTAGTTTTTTCTGTTTGTGAGGGTTCGTTGGGTTTGTCTATTTTGGTTTCTATAGTTCGTAGTCATGGTAATGATTATTTTCAGTCTTATAGTGTTCTTCAATGTTAAGGTTTCTTTGTTTTTTGTTTTTTTTAATCCCTTTATGTTTTTCTAATCTTTGATGGTTGGTTTGTTCTTTATTATTCTTTGTTTTTTTTCTAATGTTTTTTTCTTTTCCTTATTTTTTTTGTTGGGGTAACTTGGGTTATTTTTTTGGTTGTGATTTGGTTTCTTATGGTCTAATTCTTCTTAGTTTGTGGATTTGCGTTCTTATAATTTTGGCTAGAGAGTCTGTATTTCGTTCTTTTTATTTTTCTGGGTTTTTCTTGTTTGTGGTTGTTTTTCTTGCTGTTATGTTGTATTGTACTTTTAGAAGAGTTAGTTTACTTTCTTTTTATGTTTTTTTTGAGAGTAGATTAATTCCTACTCTGTTTTTGATTTTGGGTTGGGGGTATCAACCTGAGCGTGTTCAAGCTGGTGTTTATTTGTTGTTTTATACTTTGTTAGCCTCTCTTCCTTTGTTGGTAGGTATTTTGTTTATTTATAATAGTTTATGTTCTTTGTGTTTTTTTTTATTGTTTGGTAATGGTTTGTTTTCTGGTGGTTTGTTTTATGTTTGTATGATTTTTGCTTTTTTGGTTAGGATACCTATGTTTATGGTTCATTTATGACTCCCTAGGGCCCATGTTGAGGCTCCTGTTTCTGGTTCTATAATTTTGGCTGGGGTTTTATTGAAGTTGGGTGGTTATGGTCTTATTCGTGTTTTCCCTCTTTTGTTTAAGTTTGGGTTTGTTTTTAGATTTGTTTGGATTTCTTTGAGCTTGGTTGGTGGTGTTTTTGTTAGTTTGTTTTGTATGCGGCAGACTGATTTGAAGTCGTTGATTGCCTATTCTTCTGTAGCACATATGGGTATAGTTATTGGTGGTGTTATGACTTTGAGATATTGGGGTGTGTGTAGATCTTATGTTTTGATGATTGCTCATGGTTTGTGTTCTTCTGGTCTTTTTTGTTTGTCTAATATTTCTTATGAGCGTTTTGGTAGACGAAGTCTTTTGGTTAATAGGGGTTTGATGAATTTGATACCTAGAATGGCTATGTGGTGATTTTTGTTGAGTTCTTGTAATATAGCTGCTCCCCCCTCTCTTAATCTTCTTGGTGAGATTGGTTTGTTAAGTGGGTTGATTTCTTGGTCTTGGTTTCTTATAGCTGTGTTGGTTTTTTTGTCTTTTTTTAGTGCTGCTTATACGTTGTATATGTATTCTTATAGTCAGCATGGCTCTGTTTATTCTGGTCTATACACTTGTTCTTTGGGTTATGTTCGTGAGTTTTCTTTGTTGTTTTTGCACTGGTTTCCGTTGAATATTATTGTTTTGAAAGTGGATGTTGCTGTCTTTTGTGTTTAGGTTTGTTGGTTGGCTTGTTTTATATTAATCTAAATAGTTTAAGGGTAAAATGTTGGTTTGTGGTGCCAGTGATATATGTATATTATTTTAGATTTATGTTTATGTCTGTTTGTTTTGTTAGATTTGTTTTTTTGTTCTTTTTAGGCTGGTTTTGTTGTTTTTTTGGTGTATATTTTATTATAAACGATTTGGTTTATTTTGTTGATTGGAGAATTGTTTCATTGAATGGTAGATCAGTTGTTATGACTTTTTTATTTGATTGAATGTCTTTGTTGTTTATGGGTTTTGTTTTCATTATTTCTTCGTTGGTTATTCTTTATAGTGATGATTATATGTTTGGTGATTTGAATATTTTTCGTTTTATTTTGTTGGTTTTGATGTTTGTTGTTTCTATAATGTTTCTTATTATTAGTCCGAATATGATTAGTATTTTGTTAGGTTGGGATGGTTTAGGGTTAGTTTCTTATCTGTTGGTTATTTATTATCAGAATGTGAGGTCTTATGGTGCTGGTATGTTGACTGTTTTATCAAATCGTGTTGGTGATGTTGCTTTGTTAATGGTTATTGCTTGAATAATTAATTTTGGTAGTTGGAGTTTTGTATATTATTTGGATTTTTTGTCAGGTTCTGTTGAGATAGGGTTGATTTCTGTTCTTGTTGTTTTGGCAGCTATGACTAGGAGTGCTCAGATTCCTTTTTCTTCTTGGTTACCAGCAGCTATGGCCGCTCCCACTCCTGTTTCTGCTTTAGTTCATTCTTCTACTTTGGTTACTGCTGGGGTTTATTTATTGATTCGTTTTAGCCCTTCTTTTGGTTTGTGGTTGAATATTTTTTTGTTACTGATTTCTGGGTTGACTATGTTTATGGCTGGTCTTGGTGCTAATTTTGAGTATGATTTGAGGAGGATTATTGCTTTATCTACCTTGAGACAATTGGGTCTTATGATTATAACTATTTCTATTGGTCTTTCTGGTTTGGCCTTTTTTCATTTGTTAACTCATGCTTTATTTAGGGCTCTTCTTTTTATGTGTGCTGGTGGTGTTATTCATTCTATAGGGGATTCTCAGGACATTCGTTTTATGGGTGGCTTGTCTATTTGTATACCTTTTACTTCTTCTTGTTTAATGGTGTCTAATTTTGCTCTTTGTGGTATGCCTTTTTTGTCTGGTTTTTATTCTAGGGATTTTATTTTGGAGATATTTTCTATGAGATATGTTAATATGTTTGGGTTTTTTTTGTTGTTTTTATCTACTGGTCTTACTGTTTGTTATTCTTTTCGTTTGTTTTATTTTGTTATATGTGGTGATTTTAATTTTGTCTCTTCCCATTTGATAACTGAGACGGGTTATAACATGGTGGTTGGTATGGTTGGTTTGTTAGTTATGTCTATTTTTGGCGGTAGTTCTCTTATGTGATTGATTTGTCCTACTCCTTCTATTGTTTGTTTGCCTTATTATTTAAGGTTTCTTACTTTGCTGGTTATTATTTTGGGTGGTTGAGTTGGTTATGAGTTGGCGGGTTTTGTTTTTGGTGATGGGTTATTTTCTATGTTTTGATATAATTCTTCTTCCTTTTCTGGTTCTATGTGGTATATACCGTTTTTGTCTACTTATAGTATTTCTTTTTTACCTTTGGAGGTAGGTTATAGGACGACAAGGGTTTTTGATTCTGGTTGAATGGAGTATTTTGGTGGTCAGGGTGTTTATTGGGTTCTTTTTAATTTTAGCAGGGTTAATCAATGGTTTCAATATAATGGCTTAAGGGTATTTTTGGGGTTTTTTGTTATGTGAGTATTTATTTTGTTGTTTATTTTTGTTTATTACTTGAATAGCTTATTTGGTTTAGAGCGTGACATTGAAGATGTCGATGAGGTATTTGTTTGCCTTTGAGTAGTTTAATTTATTTATAAAAGGGTTTCTTTGTCTTTACAGTGAAAGTGTAATGTTTGTTCTAAACTATATAAATTGTTTTAGAAGTGTAAACGGATTTTAACCGCTATAGTGATAAGTTAGCAGCATTCACTTTTCTGTTCACTTCCTTAACTGGAATTATTAATTCATTTTTATTATTAACAATAATATACCTCTTTTTGGTTTCAGCTAAGTAAAGTGTGGATAAATTTTTATCTAAGATCAGGTCGAAACTGATTGCAATTTTGCTTCTCACTTTGGTTGAGGCTAACTATCTTGTAGTACTTTCTGAATGCAACTCAGATGTTATTATTAACTATAGTCCCTTAGTTTCTTCATTCTAGTGATCCTTGATTTCATTCGTGGTATAGGCCAATAATTAAGATTATTAGGAATGTGAGGCTGATAATTATTCATGACTTTATGTTTGAGGTTATTATGGTGATTGGTATGGGTAGTAGTAAGGCAATTTCTACATCGAAGATTATAAAGATTACTGCGATTAGGAAGAATCGTGATGAGAATGGCAGTCGTGCGGAGTTTTTGGGGTCAAATCCACATTCGAAGGGTGATCTTTTTTCTCGGTCTTCGTTGTTTTTTTTTGAGATTAGTGTTGTTAGGATTATAATAGCTGTTGATAATAGTATTGTTATTGTTGCTATTGTTGTAATCGTTATTATTATTTATCTTGTTTTCACAAATTTCTTGATTGGAAGTCAAGTATACTTTTCTTGTATTAGATAAATATTATCTACCTCATCAGTAAATTGAGATGTATAAGAATAGTCATACTACGTCTACGAAGTGTCAGTATCATGCTGCTGCTTCGAATCCGAAGTGGTGGTTTGATGAGAAATGAAGAGTTGTTTGTCGTATTAAGCACGTAATTAGGAATGTTGTTCCAATAATTACGTGCAGTCCGTGAAATCCTGTGGCTATGAAAAAGGTTGATCCATATGCTGAGTCTGCGATTGTGAATGGTGCTTCAATGTATTCGTAGGCTTGTAGTGCGGTGAAGTAAATTCCTAGTAGTACTGTAAAGAATAGTCCTTGGGTTGCTTGGGTGGTATTATTTTCTAGTAGGCTGTGGTGTGCTCATGTTACAGTTACTCCTGAAGCAAGTAGGATGGCGGTGTTTAGAAGGGGTACTTGTAGCGGGTTGAACGGTTGGATTCCTGTTGGCGGTCATGTTGATCCTAGTTCAATTGTTGGTGATAGGCTTCTATGGAAGAATGCTCAGAAGAATGATGCGAAGAATAGGATTTCTGATACAATGAATAGAATCATACCTCATCGTAGCCCCTTTGTAACTATTTTTGTGTGTAATCCTTGGTATGTTCCTTCTCGTGTTACGTCTCGTCATCATTGGATTATGGTTAGTATGGTAATGATAGTTCCAATTCCTAGTAGGCTGTTGTCGTATTGGTGAAATCATTTGATTAATCCTATTAGTGTTACTATTGCTCCGATGGCTCCTGTGAGTGGTCATGGTCTTTTATTTACTATGTGGAATGGGTGATTTTCGTGTGTTGACATTAATTTACTTCTCTAGAGTATAGTGTTCTTAGGATTGCGAATACGTAAGATTGGATGATTGCTACCGCTGCTTCTAGGATTAGTAGTAAGATTTGTGCTGTAATTAGTACTGTTAGTATTGTGTGGCTTATTGAAGGGCCGTTGTTGCCTAGTAGGGTTAATAATAAGTGTCCTGCAATTATGTTTGCGGTTAGTCGTACTGCTAGTGTTCCTGGTCGGATTAGGTTTCTGATTGTTTCGATGACTACTATGAATGGTATTAGTATGGTTGGTGTTCCTTGGGGTACTAAGTGTTCGAATATGTGGTTTGTGTTTTTAATTCATCCAAATAACATGAATCTTACTCACAGCGGTAAGGCTAGTGTGAGTGTTATTGTTAAGTGTCTTGTTCTGGTGAAGATGTATGGAAATAGTCCTAAGAAGTTATTTATTATGATTATAAGAAATAGAGATGTTAAGATGAATGAATTTCCTTTGTTTTCGTTTCCTTTTCTTAAAATTGTTTTTATTTCTTGGTGTAGTTTCTTTATTAAGATTCTTAATATTATATTATTTCGTGATGGGATTAGTCAAATTCTTGTTGGGATTAGTATTAATCCTATAATTGTTCTTGTTCAGTTTAGTGGTAGGTTGCTGATTTCTGTTGTTGGATCAAAGATTGAGAATAGGTTGCTTATCATTTTCAGTTTATTTTATTGGAGGTGATGTTTATTTTATTTCTTTCTTGTTTGTTTGGTGTTGATTGGTTGAAGTAGTTTATGATGTTGAATATTAAAAATGTGATTAGGAATATTGTGTATAGTGTTATTCATTCTATAGGTATTATTTGAGGTATAGAAGGATACCATTGTTGGTTATTTCAGTTTGACATTCTGATGTTATGATTTAACTAATCCTTCCATCAGAGATATTTGCTATAATATCATTGACTGGTTTAAGAGACCATTACTTGCTTTCAGTCATCTGATGAGTCACTTATTTTTGACACTCAGTTAATGAATTGGTTTGTTGTTACTCTTTCAATTGTGATTGGTATGAATCTGTGGTTTGCTCCACAGATTTCTGAACATTGTCCGTATAAAATACCAGGTCGGTTAATTGAGAATCTTACTTGGTTTAGGCGTCCTGGTGTGGCATCTGTTTTTACTCCCAGTCTTGGCACTGTTCATGAGTGTAGTACGTCTGCTGCTGTTACGATTATTCGGATTGGTGAATTCATTGGTAGTACGATTCGGTTGTCTGTATCTAGTAGGCGGAATGTGTTCGGTTGTTCTTCTTGGGTTATGTAGGAGTCGAATTCTATTTTTGTAAAATCTGAGTATTCATAACTTCAGTATCATTGATGTCCTACTGCTTTTAGTGTTAATGCTGGATTATGTACTTCATCTATTAGGTAAAGTAGTCGTAGCGATGGTATTGCGATGAATACTAAGATGATTGCTGGTGCGATAGTTCAAATGGTTTCAATTATTTGTCCTTCTAGGATGAACCGTCTTGTTTGTTTGTTTTTGGTGATTCTGATTATCGTGTATATTACTGTTGTAATGATTATTAATATAATCATTAGTGCGTGGTCGTGGAAAAAGATTAGTTGTTCTATGATTGGTGATGCTCTGTCTTGTAATCTTAAATTTGATCATGTTGTCATTTTCTAATGAAAGTTTAATATAACTTTATTTGTGGAGCTTAAATCCAATGCACTTATCTGCCACGTTAGATTAAATTAATTAGTTATTGAAATAGTTGGTAGTTCTGAATAGCTGTGTTCTGCTGGTGGTAAATTTTGTAATCATTCCACTGAGTTTCTAGTGTGGGTTGGGAATAGAATTTGTCGATTCGATGCAATTCTTTCTCATATAATGAATAAGAATATTATTACTCTTACGAATGAGATTGTTGATCCTATTGATGAAATAATATTTCATGTAGTGTAGGCGTCTGGGTAGTCTGAGTATCGTCGTGGTATTCCTGCTAGGCCAAGGAAATGTTGTGGGAAGAATGTTAGGTTTACTCCTGTAAATATTACGGCAAATTGGGCTTTGAGTCATTTCGGGTTTATGGTTAGTCCTGTAAATAATGGGAATCATTGGACAAATCCTCCTATGATTGCAAATACTGCTCCTATTGATAATACATAGTGGAAGTGTGCTACTACGTAGTAGGTGTCGTGTAGTACAATATCAATTGATGAGTTTGCTAGTACTACTCCTGTGAGTCCTCCTATTGTGAATAGGAATACAAATCCTAGGGCTCATAGACATGCTGCTCTGTAGGTTATTCGGGTTCCATATATTGTTGCAAGTCATCTGAAGATTTTAATTCCTGTTGGTACTGCGATGATTATTGTTGCTGATGTAAAGTAGGCTCGTGTATCAACATCTATTCCTACTGTGAATATGTGGTGTGCTCATACTACGAATCCTAATAATCCAATTGCTAGTATGGCGAAGATTATTCCCAGGTTTCCGAAGGCTTCCTTTTTACCTCTTTCATGGCAGATAATGTGGGAGATTATACCAAATCCTGGTAGGATTAGGATGTATACTTCAGGGTGTCCGAAGAATCAAAATAAGTGTTGATATAGGATTGGGTCTCCACCTCCTGCTGGGTCGAAGAAGGATGTGTTTAGGTTTCGGTCGGTTAGTAGTATTGTGATTGCTCCTGCTAGTACTGGTAGTGATAGAAGTAGTAGTAGTGCTGTAATAGCAACTGATCATACGAATAGGGGAATTCGTTCGGGTTTTATGTTTTTTGGTTTTATGTTGATTGTTGTTGAAATAAAATTTACTGCTCCTAGGATTGATGAAACTCCTGCTAAGTGTAGTGAGAAGATGGCTAGATCTACTGATGCTCCGGCATGAGCAATTCCTCTTGCAAGGGGTGGGTATACTGTTCATCCTGTTCCTGCGCCACTTTCTACTGTTCTACTAGTGAGAAGAAGGGTTAGTGATGGTGGTAATAGTCAAAATCTTATGTTGTTTATTCGTGGGAATGCTATGTCTGGTGCTCCTAATATAAGTGGTACTAATCAGTTTCCGAATCCTCCAATCATAATTGGTATTACTATGAAGAAAATTATGATGAAGGCATGGGCTGTGACGATTACATTGTAGATTTGATCGTCTCCAATTAAAGATCCTGGTTGTCCTAGTTCTGTTCGAATTAGTATTCTTAGGGAGGTACCAACCATTCCTGATCAGGCCCCGAATACGAAGTATAGTGTTCCAATGTCCTTGTGATTAGTTGAGAAGAATCATCGAGTGAAGATTAGTGGAGTGGCTGAGATTAATAAGTAGGCGATAGGCTGTAAATCTATTCAGGGGTATTTACGTTACTTTTCCACTATTGTGTTTTTTGGCCTTGTATTCATTTTGTGATTATGGAATGCAATTCTATAGGGGTGAATTAAGTTTACCAAGGCCTAAAGGCAGCCCTTTATTTATAGCTTTGAAGGATATTAGTTTCTTTAACTTAAGGCCTTCTTCTGGTTTTAGAGGATGTTAGAGATAATAGTGCATACTATCATTCCTGTTAGGGAGATTGATGAAAGTAGTAGCGCTCTGGTGCTTTGTGTTTTTCTGGTTTTAGAGGATGTTAGGTTTCATTTGTGCTCTGTGCTCGAGATTATAAATCTTGAATAAGAAATTTTTAGGTAATAGTATAGGGTAATTAGTGATGTTACTACTATTAGTGTTGCTATAGGGGCTAGTTTGTTTATAATTATTGCTTGGATAATAATTCATTTTGGTAGGAATCCTAGGAAGGGGGGTAATCCACCCAAAGATAGTAGGGATGTGAATATTATAAGTTTTATAAGGGCAATTTCTTTATTTGTTATTATGATTTGGTTAATGAAAGATACTCCGGATAGTTTGATGGCTGATACGACTGTCAATGTTAGGATTGAATATACCGTGAAGTAGGTTATCCATAAATTTTCTCCTATGGCCAGTGCAGTTAATATTCATCCGGTGTGGTTAATTGATGAGTAAGTTAGGATTTTTCGTATAGAGGTTTGATTTAAACCTCCAATTGCTCCTACAATTGTTGATGTTAGAATAATTCTTAGTGTGAAGATATTAATTTCGATTAGGTATGACATTAATATCAGTGGGGCAGCTTTTTGTACTGTTATTAGTAGTGCGCAATTTTCCCATCTTAATCCTTCTATTACTCCTGGGAATCACCAGTGGAGTGGTGCAGCTCCACTTTTTAACAGGAGTGGGGTACAGACGATTATTGGGGTATATGCATTTTCATCCAAGGTAAATAAATCCTCTGTTAATGTTTTTATTACTACTATAAACAATAGGGTGGCTGATGCTAGTGCTTGTACAATGAAATATTTTAATGAGGCTTCTGTGTTGTATATGTTCTTTACGTTGGATATTAGGGGGATAAATGATATTAGATTAATTTCTAATCCTATTCATGCCCCAAGCCATGAATTGGAGGAGACAGATACTAACACACCTCTTACTAGGGTAATTAGTAATAGGATTTTAGTTGGGTTTCTGGGCATTAGAGAAGAGAGTTTTACTCTATTTATGGGGTATGAACCCATTAGCTTTTTTAGCTTACTTTTCTATTTTAATTTTGTTTTTTACATCTTGGTGTATGGTGCACGTTGGCTTTTGATGCTTGATGGTGATAGTTTAATTCTATTTGATGTAATGAGGGTAGATTTTGTCTACATGTTTTATCCTATCACGATAATCCTTTAATCAGGCTCTTCATT